GGAATTTCATTCTGTGAACCGGAGACTCAACATTACTATCACAAGAATTGAAAAACCTTATGGACAACCTAATATTCTTGCGGAATATATAGCTTTACAATTAAAAAGTAGAGTTTCGTTTCGAAAGGCAATGAAAAAAGCTATTGAATTAACTGAACAAACGGATACAAAAGGAATTCAAGTGCAAATCGCAGGACGTATCGACGGAAAAGAAATTGCACGTGTCGAATGGATCAGAGAAGGTAGGGTTCCCCTACAAACAATTCGCGCTAAAATTGATCATTGTTCCTATACAATTCGAACTATCTATGGAGTATTAGGCATAAAAATTTGGATATTTGTAGACGAAGACTAATGGACCTTTATTTTTCTTACCATTCTGTCCAGTGCTAAAACAAAAAATGAAAAACGGTTTCATTCTTTTTCAATTAAATCAAACAAAAATGAATAATGAAAATTCTATAAGGTTGAATAAAAATTAGATTAACCATTTAATTGAGTATAATATAATTAATTGCTATGCTTAGTGTGTGACTCGTTAGTTTTTTCTTTCAAGTTTATAGTTGGGATAAAAAAAAAAGAATTGACCGACCCCTACTATGAACTTAGTAACTATATAAACTAATAACCAACTTATTGCTTCGTATTGTCGAGATTCCAAGAAACAGTCACTATATGACTAGATCGATCATATAGTTGCAGCAACTGAAATTATTTCCATAAATACATAAATATAAAATACATAAAAAAATAATATATATTATATATATAAATCTGATTTTAGGTTGTGAAGCGAAAATATAGGGATGTGGATAAATGGAAGATGATAGAAAGAGAGAACAAAAATATCAATGATATATGATTCCAACATGTATGGTCTATGAATCATTTCATAAAAATAAAAGGCAATGTGATAAAGCATCAATACTGATATAACCAATATAAATAATAAAGAGTCCAGGGTTAATAGAACCTGAGGAGATTGACCCAGGAACACATTTTTGGGGGGGCTCCATTGCAGAGTTCAGGCCTAACCATTAATAGAGAAGCTATGAGAACGACAGAACCTGTGATTATATAGGATTCTATTGAAAACGAATCCTAATGATTCATTGGGTGGGATGGCGGAAGGAACCAAGAACAAATTGATTTATTCTGAAAGGTCATGGATTGACCCGACGAATGAATCAAGAAAGAGTCAATATTCGCCCGCGAAACCTTTATTTTTTATTTATTGGATTACGGCGTGATTGATAGGGGTAAAAATAAGGATTCGTTATGTTATAAAAATAATTATCTATATGTATCATTATATATATGTATAAATATACATAAAATAAATATATGTTGTATATCTTGTATATACAGCTTACTATATTTGTATATACAGTTTACTCTGTATAATAATAATAACAAATTAAATATCAATAAATCCCATTACCATTACTAAGTATACTATTTATTAAATTATGAAATAAATGTGTATTTGGAATATTATTGAATCATTTCATTCGCGAGGAGCTGGATGAGAAGAAACTCTCATGTTCGGTTCTGAAGTAGAGATGGAATTAAGAAACAACCATCGACTATAACCCCAAAAGAACCAGATTTCGTAAACAACATAGGGGAAGAATGAAGGGAATATCTTGTCGAGGCAATCATATTTGTTTCGGCAGATACGCTATGCAGGCCCTTGAACCCGCTTGGATCACGGCTAGACAAATAGAAGCGGGACGAAGAGCAATGACACGATATGTGCGTCGTGGTGGAAAAATATGGGTACGTATATTTCCCGACAAACCTGTTACAGTAAGACCTACGGAAACACGTATGGGTTCGGGGAAGGGATCCCCCGAATATTGGGTATCTGTTGTTAAGCCGGGTCGAATACTTTATGAAATGGGCGGAGTTTCAGAAACTGTAGCCAGAGCAGCTATTTCAATAGCTGCGTGCAAGATGCCTATACGAACTCAATTCGTTATTGCAGGATAGGGATGTAGAAATAAACAGGGGTATTGAGAATGAAAAAACGCAAGTTTCTTTATTTCTGGACAGACAATATTTCTTTTTTTCCTTCATCCTTTGAATTGAAATAACAGATTAAAATAAAATGATATGATTCAACCTCAGACCCTTTTGAATGTAGCGGATAACAGCGGAGCTCGAAAATTGATGTGTATTCGAATCATAGGAGCTGGTAATCACCGGTATGCTCGTATTGGTGACGTTATTGTTGCTGTAATCAAAGAAGCAGTACCCAATATGCCTCTAGAAAGATCAGAAGTCATTAGGGCTGTAGTTGTACGTACATGTAAAGAACTCAAACGTGACAACGGTATGATAATACGATATGATGACAATGCCGCAGTTGTTATTGATCGAGAAGGAAATCCAAAAGGAACTCGAGTTTTTGGTGCGATCGCTCGGGAATTGAGACAGTTGAATTTTACTAAAATAGTTTCATTAGCTCCCGAAGTATTATAAATACTAGTAGATTAGACTATGATCTAGTAGGGTATCTGAAATGGATCAATTAGTAGATTGTGTCTCACGCATATACTTTGTAATATAATATTATGTAATATAATATTATAATATAATTATTATTATAATAAAATATAATTATAATACGAAAAATAAAAGAAAGAAAAAAACATGTTGATTATATCAAAATTAGGAGGTAGCAATAATTATAGTTCGTCATGGGTAAGGATACTATTGCCGATATAATAACTTCTATAAGAAATGCTGACATGGATAAAAAGGGAACGGTTCGAATAGCATTTACTAATATCGCCGAAAATATTGTTAAAATACTTCTACGAGAAGGTTTTATTGAAAACGTTCGGAAACATCAGGAAGGTAACAAATATTTCTTGGTTTCAACCCTGCGACATAGAAGGACTAGAAAAGTAATATATAGAACTATTTTCAAGCGTATCAGCCGACCCGGTCTACGAATCTATTCCAACTATCAACGAATTCCTAAGATTTTAGGTGGAATGGGGATTGTAATTCTTTCTACTTCTAGAGGTATAATGACAGATCGAGAAGCTCGACTAGAAAGAATTGGGGGAGAAATTTTGTGTTATATATGGTGATCCTCCCCCTCGGGTATCCTAATTTTATCTCTCCCATTTAGTTGTGAAATAGAGAGGAAAAGCGAGTTCTATATCCCCTCCTTTATTAGTTGATACTTCAAGGGGGTTACCTGGAATGAAAGAACAAAAATGAATTCATGAAGGTTTCATTACTGAATCACTTCCAAACGGCAGGCATGTTCCGAGTCCGTTTGGATAATGAAGATCTAATTCTAGGTTATGTTTCAGGGAAGATACGGCGCAGTTTTATACGGATACTATCGGGAGTCGGGAGATAGAATCCAAATTGGGGTAAGTCATTATGATTCAACCAGGAGACGTATAATTTATAGACTTCGCAACAAAGATTCGAACGAGGGGATACAATTCGAAAATAAAAAATAAAGAAACTTCTTTATTTTTTATTTTATTTTCAAGGGGTAGATTCAGAATGAAGGTAAGGAGTGATAAATATGAAAATAAGGGCTTCTGTTCGTAAAATTTGTGAAAAATGTCGACTGATCCGTAGGCGTGGACGGATTATAGTGATTTGTTCCAATCCGAGACATAAACAGAGACAAGGATAATCTTTCTAAAAAGAACTTTCTAAACTAAAAGAAGGATCCTTGTAAAAGGAAAGGATCTGTTTTAACATGAGATAGATATCTCCGTATCTTTCTGTATATTTCTGGCTCATATATTTATGAGATAATAAAATATGAAAAAACCTATACCAAGAATTGGTTCACGTAAGAATGGACGTAGAATACCAAAAGGAGTTATTCATGTTCAAGCAAGTTTCAACAATACCATTGTAACTGTTACAGATGTACGAGGCCGGGTGGTTTCTTGGGCCTCTGCGGGTACTTCTGGATTCAAAGGCACAAGAAGAGGAACACCCTATGCTGCTCAAGCAGCAGCGTTCAATGCTATTCGTACGGTAGTTGATCAGGGTATGCAACGAGCAGAAGTTATGATAAAAGGCCCCGGTCTCGGAAGAGATGCAGCATTACGAGCCATTCGTAGAAGTGGTATACTCTTAAGTTTCGTACGTGATGTAACGCCTATGCCACATAATGGATGTCGACCTCCTAAAAAAAGACGTGTGTAAAAATAAGACTTAAACCGATTTCAAGAGAAATAAATGATTCAATGATCTGATCAAATAATAATATTTAGTATGGTTCGAGAGGAAGTAGCAGGATTCACTCGAACACTACAGTGGAAGTGTGTTGAATCAAGAGTAGACAGTAAGCGTCTTTATTATGGTCGTTTCATTCTGTCCCCACTTATGAAAGGTCAAGCCGATACCATAGGTATTGCCATGCGAAGGGCTTTACTTGGAGAAATAGAAGGAACATGTATCACACGCGCAAAATCTGAGAAGGTACCACATGAATATTCTACGATAGTAGGTATTGAAGAATCAGTACACGAAATTTTAATAAATTTGAAAGAAATTGTATTGAGAAGTAATCTCTATGGAGTTAAAGACGCATCCATTTGCGTCAGGGGTCCTAGATACGTAACCGCTCGGGATATAGTCGCGCCGCCTTCTGTGGAAATAGTTGACACGACACAGCATATAGCTAACCTGACGGAACCAATTGATTTGTGTATTGGATTACAAATCAAGAGAGATCGCGGATATCGTATAAAACTCACAAATAACTCTCAACCTCAAGATGAAAGTTATCCTATAGATTCTGTATCCATGCCTGTTCGAAATGCAAATCATAGTATTCATTCTTATAGGAATGGGGATGAAAAACAAGAGATACTCTTTCTAGAAATATGGACGAATGGAAGTTTAACTCCTAAGGAAGCACTTTATGAAGCTTCTCGTAATTTGATTGATTTATTTATTCCTTTTCTACAGGTAGAGGAAGAGGACATTAACTTTAAGCAAAATAAAAACAGGTTTACTCTACCCCCTTTTACCTTTCAAGATAGATTAACTAATCTAAAGAAAAAAAAAAAAAAAATTCCATTGCAATGTATTTTTATTGACCAATCAGAATTGCCTTCCAGGACCTATAATTGTCTCAAAAGGTCCAATATACATACATTATTGGACCTTTTAAGCAACAGCCAAGAGGACTTTATGAGAATTGAATATTTTCGCATAGAAGATTTAAAACAGATATTGGACACCCTACAGAAGCATTTCGCAATCGATTTACCTAAAAATAAGTTTTCATTTTAAATCCATTGTAATGTAATTTTTTTACATTTCTAATCTAAAAAAGATAAGAAAAAAAGAACAAAATTTGTTTTTAATCTTGAGCACGATCTGTACTCGGAATGGAGTATAATAAAATGAATGTATCTAGGGAAGATTCACTTTGAAGCGACCTTCCCTAGATACTTACATCGTGATATTTCACGGTTGAATCAATTTAAAAAAGACCTAAAGTTAGGGATTTATCAATAGGTAATGTTGCTCCAATACCTAACCAAAGAGCTACTGCGGTACCGATCAAAAAAACTGTTGTAGCTACTGGACGACGAAATGGATTTTGGAATTTATTGACATTCTCCAAAAAAGGTACTGTCAATAATCCGATTGGTACTGAAACCATTAAAAGAACACCTAATAACTTATTGGGTACTGTACGGAGGATTTGAAATACGGGAAAGAAGTACCATTCAGGTAATATTTCCAAAGGAGTTGCAAATGGATCCGCTGGTTCACCAATCATTGACGGTTCTAGAACCGCTAAGCCTACATTACATGCAATAGTACCTAGAATTACTACTGGAAAAATATATAAAAGATCATTGGGCCATGCGGGTTCCCCATAATAATTATGCCCCATCCCTTTAGCCAATTTAGCCCTTAATACAGGATCATTCAAGTCAGGTTTCTTTGTTATTAGGATAGGTGAATTCTTATTCTTATGGATCCATCCCCCAAAGGAATCGGACATGATGATTTTTCATCATCCGACTCGAGCAAGAATCAAAGCAAAGGAATGAGAGAAATGGATCTATATAAAATCTATATTTCATACATATTTATACATATATAATGACTCTATGTAAGAAAAGATTTACCAGATTCCATTTTCCGAAAACTATTCATTGCAAAAAATTCAGTTCTTACAGGTAAATGCTCAATATCCAAGTAGGCTTACAAATTTGGTCACGAGCAAGTGCTTTTTGGATTGTCTCATGTCTTTTGATTGTTGGTTATCCCCGTAAAATTTGTATTTTCTTACATACAAACAAAGTATTTACTTGTTACTAATAAAGTCTAACCTTTGTTCTTCCTTAGATCCCCCATTTCACTCCGATAGTATCATAGATCTGGATCGATGCAGAGGAAATGAATGCATTTCCATACTAAAAAAAAAAAATAAATAAATAAGTAAGTGGAATAGATAGAACATTGGATCGCGCCGCATCGCGTATTATATATTCTATTCTACGGGATCTTACGGAGCCTATTCGTGCATGACATGATTCGGGTATGATCATAGAAAAAATTCTCCTCAAGCGAACCGGCCCATCCCTGCTATGTATGGGGACTTACGTGGTGGTTGGATGCAGAGACACGTTTGATTGTGAATTCCAACGTGGCGGATAAAATCATATATCTGCATGGCCCAATCAATAGTTCAAGTCACACACTCCCATAATCCATCTTCTCTTCGTAGAATCCACTTCAACTATTCGTATTAAATAGGAATACAATACTTCAGAGTTGAAGAGAAGTATCCAAATAACATGTCTTATTTTTTTTTTTTTCAATAATCCATATTTTTAGCAATGAAATACAAGATTATTGTTCCTCACTGAAATGATATATGATCAATTACAAATATCTATAATCTGTCTTCTCTATAAAGGACCTGAAATACCTTGCTTACGTATCATTGGGAAGTGCATTAACATAAATACGGCAGTAAGAAGAGGCAATACAAAAGTGTGTAAACTATAAAAACGGGTCAGAGTGGATTGGCCAACACTAGCACTTCCGCGTAATAACTCTACCAAAGGCGATCCTATTACAGGAATCGCCTCAGGTACGCCTGTCACGATTTTTACTGCCCAATAACCAATTTGGTCCCAAGGTAAGGAATAACCAGTTACACCAAAGGATGCAGTCAATACGGCCAGAATCACACCCGTAACCCAAGTTAATTCGCGAGGTTTTTTAAATCCACCCGTGAGATACACACGAAATACGTGCAGGATCATCATTAAAACCATCATACTTGCTGACCATCGATGAACTGATCGGATTAACCAACCAAAGTTGGCCTCAGTCATTATGTATTGAACAGAGGAAAAAGCCTCTGTAACGGTTGGACGATAGTAAAAAGTCATAGCAAAACCCGTAGCTACTTGTACTAAAAAACAAGTAAGTGTGATCCCCCCTAGACAATAAAATATGTTGACATGAGGAGGAACATATTTACTAGTTATATCATCTGCAATCGCCTGAATCTCGAGACGTTCCTCGAACCAATCATATACTTTATTGAGATAGGTAACCCTAGGAAGGAGACTCCCCCTCCGAGAACCGTATATGAGAATTTCATCTCGTACGGCTCAAGCAGAAATACACAAATACAGGGTTTAACGGATATGTAATAGAAAGTTCAAAACTTCTTAGCCACTTGATTCGATTTGCCCCGAAGATACGAAAACAAAATAAAAAAAAAATCCGGAATCTCTTCTTTGTGATGATAATGCTAAAAATATCAAGTTGGCTCCTCTGTCCTTCTTTTCTTTAATGTTAATTGTTACAGGCCTCTTGAATCTTCTCTTCCCTACTTTTTTGTGCGTAATGGGGATTGACTTTTGTTTTACTAGTTATTGATAGGAATTCTCTTGTTGAGACCCTATGAATCAATTGGAACCTCAGATTCATACTAGAACCACGATGATTTAATTAAGCCAAAGCTAAATGCAAAGGTTCTCTGAGTAAGAACCATTTGATCATCACTTATTCCATAAATGGATGTAATGACTCAACAAAATCTAGATAAATAGTTGTTCTTGGATCAAAATAAGTCTGAAGGAAGAAAAAAAAAAAAAAAAAGCGTTTGATTTAGAAAATACCTATTTGAATTTTTTTTTTGAGTCCGGTGGCGAGGTCTGACTGAATAGTAGGTATGAATCATAGTTCAAATATTTCTTTTCTTGATCTATTCCATATATTTTATTTATATTCTGTGCTCCAGATACTAGAATAAATATCCGACGAGGTAGAATCATCTTGATATAGATGACAGACCATTCTCTGTATTATCAATAGGATCAATTATAACAGGTCACACACTCATATTCCGGAAATACCGAAACAAATAATTTCCACGATCGAACTACCAGAATGGTCTAAAAAACCGAGCCTTAAGTCATTTTATTTTTTTTTTGATTGAAAAACTAGAACTTTATAGTTCCTATGAACCTAACTCATTGAAATTCCATCCAGTAAAATGGAAGAATTATAAATTTCCAAAATAATAGATAGGAATATTGCAAATAGAGCCATTGCCACCCCCATAAGCGGTGTAGTCCCCCAGCCCGGAGCGACTTTACCATATTCCGAATTCAATGGTTTCAATAAATCCCCTATAATAGTTCGTCTTGGACCAGATCTAGAACTATCCTCAACGGTTTGTGTAGCCATACCATAAATCCTATTTAATCATTGCTTAAGATCTGTTGACTTTGTATACCATTTCATTGTAGTTGTAAATAAATGATCTTATCGTAGATCCATTGTGATCTTGAAATTATCTAGAAATGGAAACAGCAAACCTAGTCGCCATCTTCATATCCGGTTTACTTGTAAGCTTTACAGGGTACGCTTTATATACCGCTTTTGGGCAACCCTCTCAACAATTAAGAGATCCGTTTGAAGAACACGGGGACTAGTTGAAGTAATGAGCCTCCCCAGGGAGGCTCATTACTTCAATTGATATAATGAAAAATCATTTCATTTTTTTAGTCGGAACCTTAGGCGGTTCTCGAAAAAAGATAGCGAAAAAAATTATCCCTAAAGTAGAGACTAAGAGGAATGTATAAACCAATGCTTCCATAAATTCGATCGTGGTTTACAATTATAGCTTCCGCACCTATTCATTTGGGATCATTTACCATATAAAGAAAGAGAAAGAGTCAAAGAAAAGATGGTGATTCAAGTCAATATTTCTCCGATACCTATGTCAAATAAAAAAAATAGAGGCGAAAGATACCAGAGTAGTGTTGTATCAGACTACTTGTCTCCTTGTAGTTGGATCTCCAAGTTTTTGGAATGCTCCAAATTCCACTTGAGCATCCAAATCTGGATCAATACCAGCAAAAACATCTCTGAACAAGGTTCTAGCACCATGCCAAATGTGTCCGAAAAAGAAGAGCAAAGCAAATGTAGCATGCCCAAAAGTGAACCAACCCCTCGGACTGCTACGAAAAACACCATCGGATTTCAAAGTAGCCCGGTCTAATTCAAAAATTTCACCTAATTGGGCACGTCTAGCATATTTTTTCACAGTAGTAGGGTCGCTATAACTGACTCCATTGAGTTCACCACCATAGAACTCAACAGTTACACCTACTTGTTCGACACTATACTTTGATTCTGCCCTTCTAAAAGGAACATCGGCTCTCACAATTCCGTCTCCATCTACCAAAACTACCGGGAATGTTTCAAAAAAAGTAGGCATACGGCGTACAAAAAGCTCACGACCTTCTTTATCTCTAAAGATGGGATGTCCTAACCACCCAACAGCTATTCCATCCCCGTTGTCCATTGAGCCTGCTCTGAATAATCCCCCTTTTGCCGGATTATTACCAATATAATCATAAAAAGCTAATTTTTCGGGAATTTTAGACCAAGCTTCCGATAAACTCAGATTTTCGGCTAGTCCGGCGCCAACTCTTCGATATATTTCTTGCTGGAAGTATCCCTGATCCCACTCATAACGGGTGGGACCAAATAATTCGATTGGGGTAGTTGCTGAGCCATACCACATAGTTCCAGCAACTACGAAAGCTGCAAAAAAAACAGCGGCAATACTACTGGAAAGTACAGTTTCAATATTGCCCATACGTAATCCTTTGTATAGACGTTGAGGCGGACGGACACTAAGATGGAATAGACCCGCCAATATGCCCAATGTACCCGCTGCAATATGATGAGAGGCTATTCCTCCCGGAACAAAAGGATCAAAACCTTCCGCGCCCCACGCTGGATTTACAGATTGTACTTTTCCAGTTAGCCCATAAGGATCGGACACCCATATTCCAGGGCCATACAAGCCTGTTACATGAAATGCGCCAAAGCCAAAGCAAGCCAATCCTGAGAGAAATAAATGAATTCCAAAGATCTTGGGCAAATCCAAAGAAGGTTTTCCCGTACGTTCATCAGAGAATATTTCTAGGTCCCAATACACCCAATGCCAGATAGCTGCCAAGAAGCACAAGCCAGAAAACAAAATGTGTGCCCCTGCCACACCTTCATAACTCCAAATACCCGGATTCGTTATAGTTCCTCCTGAAATACTCCAACCACCCCATGAATTGGTTATTCCTAAACGAGTCATGAAGGGTATAACGAACATACCCTGTCTCCACATTGGATCAAGAACGGGGTCAGAGGGGTCAAAAATAGCTAATTCGTATAGAGCCATCGAACCAGCCCAACCAGAAACTAGAGCTGTATGCATTATATGGACAGAAAGCAATCGACCGGGATCATTCAATACGACAGTATGAACACGATACCAAGGCAAACCCATGGAAAGACCCCTTTATCAAAGATAAATAGACACTATGTGACTTTATCGCATTGGAAAAGACTATACTCTATACCTAATCTTTTCAGTAGATTCTGTATGAGAAAAAGTTAATATTTATTCTGTTCCATTGAAAATAAGGGAACATTTCCGTTCGTAAGAACAAAGAGAGGCAGATTTATTCTATACCCGATAAGTACCAATACGCAATGGGGATTGATCCCATTTTTGGGGAACGAATGCATAGATACTTGTTTATCATTCACATGATCTACCACATGATCTACCCATCCGTTAAAATTTGTTCTTTATTTATTTAGTTATTCTGTCTTCTTCTATGAACCTTACAATCTATGTATAATATGTATAAAACGGAAGAAAAAGAAAATTCTGAAGACAAGAAACCCATTGTTACGTTTCCATATTAAAGTGAAGTATAATACTTAACTTTTTTTTTTTTCTTTAATTTAATGCCCGTTGGTGTTCCAAAAGTGCCTTTTCGGAGTCCTGGGGAGGAAGATGCAGTTTGGGTTGACGTATAGTGCGACTTGTCAGACATATTGGGTCATATGGAATTTACCCGTTCTCTTCCCCGATCGAGATATCCTCTGTTTCGCCCAAGAAATATTGATTAAATCATCAATCATTAATCATTCGGAGCGTGAAGTACAATTAGATCAATTTATATTGGGGATCCATATTATCAATTAGAAGAATTTATGGTTGACTTGGACCGAGAAAATAAAAAATAAAGTATCCAGGCTCCGTTCAGAAAATACCCAATTGGTAATGTACGATTACTACTTGTATCATAAACATTCTTATGCTTACTATAGGAATGATCTCAAACTGCCAATTAATGAAATAATAGAATAGTATGATGAATACATCGAATAGCTGAGAGAAAGCACGAAACAAATAAAAAAAAAGAAGTCGTAGAAAAAAGAAGTGGTACTGAGATCATTTGCCCTATATGTGCAAATAGAATTCCGCCGGATCTTTACCCGGAGTAGAACATATGAACCTAAAAGAATTGAAAGGGCCCATTCAGGAACAAGAAAATGACATCGTGATTTGAATCACGATGAAACAATACATCAATGGGGGTTAGCTCAATAAGTTCAGTAATTTTTTTTTAGGGGGGGCCTCATATTTTTTGAAAAATAGAAAAAAAAAGCCCTTCATTAGAAAAACAAAAACCTGTTACAAAAAAAGAAATAAGATTTGAATCGACACATTGATTCTGATTCTTTTTTTTCGCAATTTTTTTTTTGAACCGTATGCATCCAAAGATGCACGTGCGGTTCCTAAGGGATACAATTTTTTCCTAATCAACCGACTTCATCGAGAAAGATTACTTTTTTTAGGCCAAGAAGTTGATAGCGAGATATCAAATCAACTTGTTGGTCTCATGGTATATCTCAGTATAGAAGATAATACTAGGGATCTTTATTTGTTTATAAACTCTCCCGGCGGATGGGTAATACCAGGAATAGCCATTTATGATACTATACAATTCGTGCCGCCCGAAGTACATACAATATGCATGGGATTAGCTGCTTCAATGGGATCTTTCATTCTGGTTGGAGGAGAAATTACCAAACGTCTAGCATTCCCTCACGCTTGGCGCCAATGGGTTTTTATTTGAAAAAAAAAAAAGACTCTGCCTTCGCCATATTGAATATGAATAATCAAATATGAATAATAAGTAATAATAGCATGGCACTTTGAGTTCGATATGAACAAACCATTATTGTTTTTTCATAACATGAGATTTTGTATCGAGATGGTAGTATGAAACAAAGGTTATTTCCGATTTGATCTTATGTGTTGGGAGTACATTTCAGCGTCACAAACCATTTTTCTTCCACACCAGAAGCCTTTTTATGATATTTATCAAATAATTTTTTATGATATTTATTAAATAAAGAGTACGAAAATGAAAAAAAAAAAAAAGCATTTTTCCTTATTTCATCGTATCAGAAAGACACTTTGGGATTGCTAAATCACAGACGAAATAAATAAATATATATAATATATATATATATATATAAATATATAAAGCAACAGAACCATCATAGTATTTTTTTTTACTCTTATCTTAAGAAAAGAAGGACGGTAAATGGATTATTCAACGATCTAGATCGTATGGATTTTATTTTTATTTCTTTCTTTTCTTCGATGGAAGGGGGGGACAGGGGGAGTAAATTCCATTGCAGAGCCGTATGCAATGTACAAAAGATGCCTGTACGGTTGTTCAATTCTATTTTTTCTTCTTGTTATTTTTTTATCCCTTTACTTTAGTCCGCTCAATCATGCGGGATAGAAGAACCATTAATGATGTTATATCAATTCATCAGGGTTATGATTCACCAACCTGCTAGTTCTTTTTATGAGGCACAAGCAGGGGAATTTATCCTGGAAGCGGAAGAATTACTGAAACTTCGCGAAACCATCACAAAGGTTTATGTACAAAGAACCGGCAACCCTTTGTGGGTTGTATCCGAAGACATGGAAAGGGATGTTTTTATGTCAGCAACAGAAGCCCAAGCTCATGGCATTGTTGATCTTGTAGCGGTTGAAAATCAAAATACTGAGGATTGATTTCGTGTAAATCAACAATGCCATTTCAAACCATAATTCAAATTTTCCGCAATTTAATATTGAGTAGAAATAATTCATAATCATGAATCATAAATCAGGTTAAGATCGATCTAAACCAACCCATTCTATCATTCTATATATATATATACAACATGCCAACTATTAAACAACTTATTAGAAACATAAGACAGACAATAAGAAATGTCACGAAATCTCCCGCTCTTCGAGGATGTCCTCAGCGTCGAGGAACATGTACTAGGGTGTATGTGCGACTCGTTTAGATCATGAATTCGAACAAATGAGACAATTTTTCCAGTATCAATATCAATGATTAGTACCATTGAATAGGATAGATAGAGTGAAAGAAAGCCATTTACTATCTAAAAACTAAAAATGAAGATCTATTATCTACCCATATTGTTGTGTATTGTGTATGGAAATGGAATTTATGGTTTCCATTGGTGCAAATCCAATCACCTCAATTTGAGATGAGAATCAATCCCCCATTGGTAGCAAATGGTTATCCATTAAGCGGAGGAAATGGTATTATAAAAAGCAAAAAGATTATGCTCCTATTCTTGAAAGAACGGACTAACAGGGTCAGCTACCTAGCCAACTTTCATAATTAAATGCCGTCACTGTATGATAGCTCTTATTGTGAAAGGCCTATTATTGTATAATTGATGGGTAGAGCCAAAGAGTTTGAACTATACAAGTTAACAATACCCTTTGATTAAATGAGAAAAGAGGCTCCGGTGCATAGAAAGGACCTCACCGTTTAAGAAGTAACCATAAAAACGATGGAACCCACTATTTTTTTTTATTTAGTATCGGTAGAATTGATTATTTCCAGGTGAACTAAAGACCTGGAAAGAATAAAAAATAGTGGCTGGGAAGGTCATAGTAGCAAAAGCCGTTGGAATTTATATTTTATATATCGGAATAATTCGTTTTGTTATTAATCGACGGGGGGGGAAAGAATGACTGAAAGAAGAGAAATCAATTAGTTATTCATTTTATTCATTAAAGTTTAATTTGATTCAATGACCAGAGTTAGACGAGGATATACAGCTCGTAGGCGTCGAACAAAAATTCGTTTATTTACATCAACCTTTAAAGGGGCTCATTCAAGACTTACTCGAACGACTACTCAACAGAAAATAAGAGCTTTGGTTTCTTCTCATCGAGATAGAGGGCGTCAAAAGAGAAATTTTCGTCGTTTGTGGATTACTCGGATAAATGCAGTAACTCGTGAGAATAGGGTATTCTCTAGTTATAGTCGATTAATACACAATCTGTACAAGAAGCAATTGCTTCTTAATCGTAAAATACTTGCTCAAATCGCTATATCAAATAAGAATTGTTTTTACATGATTTCCAATAAGATCATCAAATAAAGTGGATTTTTAAGTATTTAAAGTAATATACAGGAATGATTGAAACAGAATTCCCCGGAGAATGAACTCCGGGAAAGATGGAATAAAAATAAATTAAGATAAAATTAAGATTAAATTAAGTAGTAGGAATGAACGAACATGTCTCAAAAAAAAAAAAAGATTCTTTCTTTCCCTATTTTTTTTTCTTATAACACAACAATCAAATCTGGATTCTAGGCTTTTTCGAACAAAACATCAATCTGAGCTTAAGTTCCGATTGGAGTTTTGACTCAATTGAGGAATATGCCTATTTTTTTCTGGTTCTAGGACCAGTAGTTCTAGGGATCGACTCGGCTCTCTCAAATTGTTTCTCATTATTAAGAAAAGGTAACAAAGATAAAATACGAGCTTGTTTTATAGCAATAGTAATTAATCGTTGTTGTTTCAAGGTCAATCTATTCACCCGTCTAGATAATATTTTTCCTTGTTCACTAATAAATCGACTAATTAAACTCATGTTTCTATAATCAATTCGATCCCCCGATCCAATTGGGGGCAAACGTCTACGAAAAGAGAGCTTGGACTTACGAAAAGGTTGCTTGGATTTATCCATGGTTTATTCCTTATTTCTAAAATTCGATTTCTTTATTCATTTCAGATTGGTCCGAAATAGGGTTGGTTTGATTTGTATATTATATATATGTTAAATTCTTCCTCTTTCCGCTCTTTGGAATTGGAATGGAAAGATCGAACACGCGTTCCGTTCGATCTATTTCTTTATTTCCCCATGAATTGTATGCTTGTGACAATAGCAACAAAATTTTCTCAACTCTAATCGACTGGGTGTATTGTGTCGGTTCTTTTGAGTAATATATCTAGAAATGCCCCGCGATTCTTTATTGCCACCGTTTCGGACACAACTGGTACATTCCAAAATAACTCTGACTCTGACATCTTTACCCTTGGCCATGGACCTCCTTTGGATTTTGGATCAACTTAACTTAACCTTTCTATTTTCTATCCGAAAAGAAAAAAGATTAATAGAAGTTACTAACTATAAATTCAATTTATAAAAATTTCGTTGTAATTAATATTAATTATTAATTAGAGTAATATAATAATTAAGTAATACAATTTTTTGTTTTATAACTATCAATTATTCCTATCCTAATTCCAGTATTTTTTTTTTTAGTATCTTTTTTCTATGCTATGATTTCTTGGAGCCTGCCCTAGACTGGGCCCATATTTCTATTTCTGTTCTCCAAAATGAGATCTTGGATCCACTGGATTTTTGCTGAGGTTCAATACATTTTTTTCTTTATCTTTTCTTACTATCCTAAAGAATTGAAAAAAAAAAGAGGGTGAAATAAATTTTAGTCACGTCACATAAAATTTTATCTCTCATTTTCTTAGTTTCTTCGCATATCAATAACTATACTAGAAACTAGAATGAAAAAAAGGGAATGACAAAGCATCTGGGAATAAACGATTAATCTCTATCAATAGACCCGCTAAAGACCCAAACCATAGAGTAGTTAGCACAGGTGCTGTGGAGAGATATGTTTTTATATCTCGCATTGAAAATCCTCCTTCTTTATTGTTTATTGTAATACATATACATATATTATATGGTCAGATGCCGTAGTTCAAGATCATTTGTATTTATTTTTATGCATAATTCCTAACTAAAAGGATATGTACAATGAACCAGTAGATGAGATTTGATTGTCCCTAAAAAAGAAAAAGATGACCCCCCCTTCCCCAGTATTATCGATAAATATTCATTCTTTTTTTATACGTTAGGTTTCAGATGTATATAATTGAATTGTTTTATTATTATGAATTATTATGAAACAAAAAAAAAAAAAGAATAAATGGCAAAAAAATTGTATATAGATGGAGGATAAAATAACAATGTGGAAAACAAGACAGGGATGTTTTACAATGAATGACACTGTAAAACAATTTTTAAAAGGGATGTAGCGCAGCTTGGTAGCGCATTTGTTTTGGGTACAAAATGTCACGGGTTCAAATCCTGTCATCCCTACCTATTACTTTTCTTATGGGAAATAACGAGGAATTAATTGAGATCAATTAAAATTGGGCATAATATTTCATTTTTGCATACTATATCTATCAAGCTATTTTGATTTTGTATGTATGCAAGCTATTTTGTGGGTACAAAAAACTCCTTTTCCTTACAGGCGTATCTCCTATCATAAGAAAAGAAAGCGCTCTTAGTTCAGTTCGGTAGAACGCGGGTCTCCAAAACCCGATGTCGTAGGTTCAAATCCTACAGAGCGTGATTCTGTTTATGTTATGTCGAATCACATACAATAAAATAACTTAATAAAGTTCAATTTCAACTTTAATTTGACCTCCCACAAGGAAGAGGAGGTCAATCAAAAAAAAAAAATGTTATTGAATCAAAGATCCAATTGATCACCGCGTCTGTATTGTAAATATGCAGTCACGAATAATCCTGCCAAAGTAATAGGAATTAGACCTAAAACGATTCCAAATAGAAAAACTTCAATCATTTCAATTTTTTTGAGGAAATAAAAAAGGGGGGGGGTAAGATCTATCCCTAAATATTAATCTGAATTATCCGCGAATCTCAATGACCTCGGATTGGCAATTCTCACGGTCGCGAGAAGGAACTATAGAATACCAAGAATCTAAGAGAAATATT